TGAATTAAAAAATCACAAACTCGTTCATTTTTTTTCCGTTCAATAAATCAATAAAAAAAAAAAATTCGAATTTTTATAATTCTATAGGGTTGAATAACAATTCGATTGACTCCATATAATTGCTATGCTTAGTGTGTGACTCGTCGGTTTTTTATTTAGGGTTAGGATTAAAAAAGCAAGGGATCGCCCCCCCTAGTATGAACTAATAACTAGATAACTAATAACCAGCTCATTGCTTCGTATTATCTAGATCCAAGGAACCGGTCACTATATGATTGATGTATCGATCATATTGTTGTAGCAACTGAAATCTTACATAAAAGACAAGTCAATCAGATTCTAAGTGAAGCAAAAACAAAGGGATATGGATAGGTGGAGAGGTGAGAGAAAGAAAGAAAAAGAATAGCAATGATATATGATTCCAATATGTATGGTCTATGAACTATCTCAAAAAAGGCAGTGTAATAAAGCATTAATACGACGTATTTGATTCGTCCATAATTAATAATGAATTAGATGAATCCAATTCATAAGAAAAAAATGATAAAGAGCATCAGGTCAATAAAGACTGAGGAGGTTGATTTAGAAACAATTTTTATTAGGAGCTCCATTGCAGAGTTTGGACCTAGCCATTAATCGAGAAGCAATGGGAACGACGGAACCCGTGACTGCGTAAGATTCGTTGAAAACGAATCCTAATGATTCATTGGGTGGGATGGCGGAACGAGCCAAGAACCAATTCTATTCTGTTAGGTTATGGGACGCCCCTACGAATGAAAGGTGATGTTAAAAGAGCAAATATTCGCCCGCGAAAGCCTTATTGGATTGCTAAGTTTTGGGCGATTTAATATTTAATAAAGGTAAAAATAAAGATTCATTAATAAAAATGAATACAATTAGTTTAAATTGAATTTAAATAGAATTCTATTTTTTTTTTTCTAATAGAATTCTATTAGAAAAAAAATTCTATTCTAATTTTCTAATTATAGAAATTTTATCGAATTTATTAGAATTCTATATAATTATTATATATTCTATATAGAATTCTAAATAAAATAATAGAATCGAAATCCATTTATAATTTTATATACGAGCAAGATATAACAATTCCTACATGACAGATTCGATCTAAAAAAATTTCATGATGTATGATTTTATTCATTAAATACAAATAAATATAGATATCTGTAATATTATTTAATTGTTTCCTTCGCGAGGAGCTGGATGAGAAGAAACTCTCATGTCCGGTTCTGCAGTAGAGATGGCATTGAGAAACAACCATCAACTATAACCCCAAAAGAACCCGATTTCGTAAACAACATAGAGGAAGAATGAAGGGAATATCTTATCGAGGCAATCGAATTTGTTTCGGCGGATATGCCCTTCAGGCACTTGAACCCGCTTGGATCACATCTAGACAAATAGAAGCGGGGCGACGAGCCATGACAAGATATGCGCGTCGTGGTGGAAAAATATGGGTACGTATATTTCCAGACAAACCTGTTACAGTAAGGCCTACCGAAACACGTATGGGTTCGGGGAAAGGATCTCCCGAATATTGGGTATCCGTCGTTAAACCGGGTCGAATACTTTATGAAATGGGTGGAGTATCAGAAATTGTAGCCAGAGAAGCTATTTCTATAGCTGCGTCCAAAATGCCTATACGAACTCAATTCGTTATTGCGGAATAGGGTGTGAAACGAAAGGGGCCTTGTGATGAAAAAAACCGCAATTTCTTTATTTCTATTTCTGGACAAACAATATTTCTTCTTTTTTTTCTTCGCCCTTTGCATTGAAAAAAAAATAATAATAAGAATATGATTCAACCTCAGACCTATTTAAATGTAGCGGACAACAGCGGGGCTAGAGAATTAATGTGTATTCGAATCATAGGAGCTAGTAATCGCCGATATGCTCATATTGGCGACGTTATTGTTGCTGTAATCAAAGAAGCAGTGCCCAATATGCCTCTACAAAGATCAGAAGTAATCAGAGCTGTAATTGTACGTACATGTAAAGAACTCAAACGTAACAATGGTATGATAATACAATATGATGACAATGCAGCAGTTGTCATTGATCAAGAAGGAAATCCAAAAGGAACTCGAGTTTTTGGTGCGATCGCTCGGGAATTGAGACAGTTGAATTTTACTAAAATAGTCTCATTAGCTCCTGAGGTATTATAAATACTAATAGACGAGAACATAATCATAATAGAGATAAGTAGGGCATCTAAAATAATAGGAGTAGGGTATCTAAATTAGATTAATTTCATTAGTAGAATGTATTAGTAGATTGTTTCTCACGCATATACCTTTAATAATTCATAAAAAAAAAAAAGAAGAAAAAAGCAGAGCATGTTGATTATATAAAAACTCGGAGGCATCAATAATTATAGTTCATCATGGGTAGGGACACTATTGCTGAAATAATAACTTCTATACGAAATGCTGACATGGATAAAAAAGGAACGGTTCGAATAGCATCTACAAATATCACCGAAAACATTGTGAAAATACTTCTACGAGAAGGCTTTATCGAAAATGTGAGAAAACATCGAGTAAGCAATAAATTTTTCTTGGTTTCAACTCTGCGACATAGAAGGAATAGAAAAGGGCCATATAGAACTGTTTTAAAACGTATCAGCCGACCCGGCCTACGAATCTATTCCAACCATCAACGAATTCCTAGGATTTTAGGAGGAATGGGTATTGTAATTCTTTCTACTTCTCGAGGGATAATGACAGACCGAGAGGCTCGACTAGAAGGAATCGGGGGAGAAATTTTGTGTTATATATGGTGATCTTTCTGGTATCCGAATTGCATCCGTAACTTCCTCTTTGTTTTGTGAAAAAAAGAGGAAAGGCGGGTTGTCTAATATCACTCCTCCTCCATTAGTTGATAATTCAAGGGGTTTGTCTGGAATGAAAGAACAAAAATGGATTCATGAAGGTTTAATTACTGAATCACTTCCCAATGGTATGTTTCGGGTTCGTTTAGATAATGAAGATCTGATTCTAGGTTATGTTTCAGGAAGGATCCGACGTAGTTTTATACGGATACTGCCAGGCGATAGAGTAAAAATTGAAGTAAGTCGTTATGATTCAACCAGGGGACGCATAATTTATAGACTCCGCAACAAAGATTCGACCGATTAAGTGGCTTTTTCAACATCCCTCTCGTACGGATGCAATTGGAGGTTCAAAATTTCAAGAGACTTATTTTCTTCCAAGGAGTAGATTCGAAATTGAGGTAAGGAATTACAAATATGAAAATAAGGGCCTCCGTTCGTAAAATTTGTGAAAAATGTCGACTGATCCGTAGGCGAGGACGAATTATAGTAATTTGTTCCAACCCAAGGCATAAACAGAGACAGGGATAATCTTTCTTAAAAGGGACTCTCAAAAGGACCAATATACAAATAAAGGATCTGTTTTGACATGAAATGGATATTTCCGTATATCTCTGACTCATATTTATGAGATGATAAAATATGACAAAAACCATACTAAGAATTGGCTCACGCAGGAATGGACGTATTGGTTCACGTAAGAATGGACGTCGAATACCAAAAGGAGTTATTCATGTTCAAGCAAGTTTTAACAATACCATTGTAACGGTTACAGATATACGGGGTCGGGTGGTTTCTTGGTCCTCGGCCGGTACTTGTGGCTTCAGGGGCACAAGAAGAGGGACGCCATTTGCTGCTCAAACCGCAGCCGCAAATGCTATTCGTACAGTAGTAGATCAGGGTATGCAACGAGCAGAAGTCATGATAAAGGGTCCCGGTCTTGGAAGAGATGCAGCATTACGAGCCATTCGTAGAAGTGGTATACTATTAAGTTTTGTCAGAGACGTAACCCCTATGCCACATAATGGATGTAGGCCTCCTAAAAAAAGACGTGTATAGAAATAAAATAAGAATGGAACGGATTTCAAGAGAAATAAATGATTCAATAATCTGATCAAATAATATTACTATGCTTCGAGAGGAAGTAGCAGTATCTACTCGGACACTACAGTGGAAGTGTGTTGAATCAAGAGCAGACAGTAAGCGTCTTTATTATGGACGTTTTCTTTTGTCTCCGCTTAGGAAAGGTCAAGCCGATACAATAGGCATCGCGATGCGAAGGGCTTTGCTTGGAGAAATAGAAGGCACATGTATCACACGCGCAAAATTTGAAAAGATACCACATGAATATTCTACCCTAGTAGGTATTGAAGAATCGGTACATGAAATTTTAACGAATTTGAAAGAAATTGTATTGAGAAGTAATCTGTATGGAACTCGCGACGCATATATTTGCGTCAAGGGTCCTGGATATGTAACTGCTCAAGACATCATCTCACCGCCTTCTGTGGAAATAGTTGATACTACACAGCATATAGCTAGCCTGATGGAACCAATTGATTTGTGTATTGGATTACAAATCGAGAGGAATCGCGGATATCATATGAAAACACCAAATAACGCTCAAGAAGGAAGTTATCCTATCGATGCTGTATTCATGCCTGTTCGAAATGCAAATCATAGTATTCATTCTTATGGGAATGGGAATGAAAAACAAGAGATACTTTTTCTCGAAATATGGACGAATGGGAGTTTAACTCCTAAAGAAGCACTTTACGAGGCCTCCCGTAATTTGATTGATTTATTTATTCCTTTTCTACATGCAGAAGAACAAGACACAAATTTAGAGGACAATCAAAAAAGGGTTACTTTACCCTTTTTTACTTTTCATGATGGGTTGGATAAACTAAGAAAAAACAACAAAAAAGAAATCGAATTGAAATGTATTTTTATTGATCAATCAGAATTGCCTTCCAGGACCTATAATTGCCTCAAAAGGTCCAATATACATACATTATTAGACCTCTTGAATAAGGGTCAAGAAGATCTTATGAAAATGCAATATTTTTGCATAGAAGATGTAAGACAGATATTGGGCATCCTACAAAAACATTTCGTAATAGATTTACCTAACAATAAGTTTTGAATT